GATACTGCTGTACGAACAGCAGATGCTGGATATCTCACGCGCAGACTTGTAGAAGTAGTTCAACACATTGTTGTACGTAGAACAGATTGTGGCACCATACGAGGTATTTCTGTGAGTCCCCTTTCGGGGATGCCAGAAATCATTTTGATCCAAACATTAATTGGTCGTGTATTAGCAGATGATATATATATGGGTCCACGATGTATAGCCACTCGAAATCAAGATATTGGGATTGGACTTGTGGATAAATTCATCACGTTTCGAGCACAATCAATATCTATTCGAACCCCCTTTACTTGTAGGGGTACGTCTTGGATCTGTAGATTATGTTATGGCCGGAGTCCAACTCATGGCGATCTGGTCGAATTAGGGGAAGCTGTAGGTATTCTTGCAGGTCAATCTATTGGAGAACCGGGTACTCAATTAACATTAAGAACTTTTCATACCGGTGGAGTATTCACAGGAGGTACTGCAGAACATGTACGGGCCTTATCCAATGGAAAAATAAAATTCAATGAGGATTTGGTTCATCCCACACGTACACGTCATGGATACCCTGCTTTTCTATGTTACATCGACTTGTATGTAACTATTGAGAGTGAAGATATGATACATAACGTGAAGATTCCACCAAAAAGCTTTCTTTTAGTTCAAAATGATCAATATGTAAAATCAGAACAGGCGATTGCTGAGATTCGCGCGGGAACATCCACTTTGAATTATAAAGAGAGGGTTCGAAAACATATTTATTCTGACTCCGAGGGAGAAATGCATTGGAGTACCGATGTGTACCATGCACCTGAATTTACATATGGTAATGTTCATATCTTACCAAAAACAAGTCATTTATGGATATTATCAGGAGGTCCGTCGAGCGTATTAGACCCCTTTCTTTTTCTCCACAAGGATCAAGATCAAATGAAGGTTTATTATTCTCGTTCTGTCGAACAAAGATCTATTTCTTCGAACCTCTCATTGACTAATGATCAAGTGATACACAAATTCTTTAGTTCAGATTTTTCTGGTAAAGAAGACTGGATTCCTGATTATTCAGAACAAAATCGAATCATATGCACGGATTGTAATCTCATATATCCTATCATTCTCAAAAAAAATTATGATTTAGTGGCAAAGAGACGAAAAAATAGATTCATCATTCCATTCCAATCGATTACAGAAGGAGAGAAAGAACTAATATCCCGTTCAGGTATCTTGATTGAAATACCTATAAATGGTATTTTCTGTAGAAAAAATATTCTTGCTTATTTCGACGATCCTCGATACAAAATAAAAAGTTCGGGAATTACTAAATATGGGACTATAGAGGCGCATTCAATCGTTAAAAAAGAGGATTTGATTGAGATTGAGTATCGAGGCATCAAAGAATTTAGTCCAAAATATCAAATGAAAGTAGATCTCTTTTTTTTCATTCCTGAGGAAGTGCATATCTTACCTGGTTCTTCTTCCATAATGGTACGGAACAATAGTATCATTGGAGTAGATACACGAATCACTTTAAATACAAGAAGCCGGACAGGCGGATTGGTCCGATTGGAGAGAAAAAAAAGGATTGAACTTAAAATCTGTTCTGGAGATATCCATTTTCCTGGAGAAAGAGATAAGATATGCCGCCATAGCAGCATTTTGATACCACCAGGAATGGGAAAAGATTCCAAGGAATTCAAAAAACTGAAAAATTGGATCTTTGTCCAACGGATCACACCTACCAAGAAAAAGTTTTTTGTTTTGGTTCGACCCGTAGTCACATATGAAATAGCGGACGGTATAAATTTAGTAACACTTTTCCCACAGGATATGTTGCGGGAAAGGGATCATGTGCAACTTCAAGTTGTCAATTATATCCTTGGCAAACTAATGGGGGGAATTTATGGCACAAGTATTCCATTCGTTCGGACGTGTTTAGTATTGAATTGGGACCCAGACAAAAAAAGCTCTTCGATAAAAGAAGAGGCTTCTGCTTCTTTTGTTGAAGTAAGGACAAATGGTTTGATTCGGGATTTACTAAGAGTTGACTTAGCGAAAGACCCTTTTTCGTATACCGGAAAAAGGAATAATCCGTCAGGTTCAGGATTGATCTCTGATAATGGAGCAGATCGCACCAATCTTAATCCGTTTTATTCTAAGCCAACCATTCAAGAATCGCTTAGCCAAAATCTAGGAACTATTCGTACGTTATTGAATCGAAATAAAAAATGTCAATCTTTGACCATTTTGTCATCATCCGATTGTTCTCGAATGGGTCCATTCGCCGGTATAAAATATCACCACAATACGATAAAAGAATCAATTAAAAAAAAAGATTCCATAATTCCAATTAGGGATTCGTTGGGCCCTTTCGGAATCGCCCTTATCGTTGTGAATTTTGATTCATTTTACTATTTCATAACTCATAATCAGACCTTGGTAACTAAGTATTTGCAACTTGACAATTTAAAACAGACTTTTCAAGGACTAAAATATTTTTTAATGGATGAAAATGGGAAAATTTATAATCCCGATCTATGCAGTAACATCATTTTGAATCCATTCCATTTGAATTGGTATTTTCTCCATCACAATTATTGTGAAGAGACATCCACAAACATTAGTCTTGGGCAGTTTATTTGTGAAAATGTATGTATAGCCAAAAACAGACCACACCTCAAATCGGGTCAAGTTCTAATTGTTCAAGTTAACTCTGTAGTAATAAGATCAGCTAAGCCTTATTTAGCCACTCCCGGAGCAACTGTTCGTGGCCATTATGGGGAAATCCTTTACGAAGGAGACACATTAGTTACATTTATATATGAAAAATCGAAATCTGGTGATATAACGCAGGGTCTTCCAAAAGTTGAACACGTCTTAGAAGTGCGTTCGATTGATTTTAACCTAGAAAGGAGGGTTGAGCGTTGGAACGAACGTATAACAAGAATTCTTGGAAATCCTTGGGGATTCTTGATTGGTTCTGAGCTAACTATAGTGCAAAGTCGTATTTCTTTGGCTAATAAGATCCAAAAAATTTATCGATCCCAGGGGGTGCGGATTCATACTAAACATATAGAGATGATTGTACGTCAAATAACATCAAAAGTGTTAGTTTCAGAAGATGGAATGTCTCATATTTTTTCACCCGGAGAACTAATTGGATTGTTACGAGCGGAACGAACGGGGCGTGCTTTGGAAGAAGTGATCTGTTATCGAGCTATCTTATTGGGAATAACGAGAACATCTTTGAATACTCAAAGTTTCATATCCGAAGCCAGTTTTCAAGAAACTGCTCGAGTTTTAGCAAAAGCCTCTCTCCGAGGTCGTGTTGATTGGTTGAAAGGGCTGAAAGAGAACGTTGTTTTAGGGCGGATGATACCCGTTGGGACCGGATTCAAAGGAGTGGGCCGTTCAAGAAGGCAACAACACAACATTCTTTTGGAAACTAAAAATAAAAATCTATTCGGGGTGGAAATGAGATATTTCGTTCTACCACAGAGGATGATTTAATTCTGTTATTTGAAATGAAAGAATTATCATAATATCTCATATCAGAACAATCATCTCATTCATAATAAGATTGAAAGATTCTTAGAACCAACAGCCTTTTTTCGGTAGAAGGTTCCATCGGAAGGTATAGAAGGTTCCCTCGGAACAATTATTAATTTCCGTGTAACTCCTCTTTTTTTAAAAAGAGAATAATGTGAGGAGAAATGACAAGAAGATATTGGAACATCCATCTAGAAGAGATGATGGAAGCAGGAGTTCATTTTGGTCATAGTAATAGGAAATGGAATCCTAGAATGGCACCTTATCTTTCTGGAAAGCGCAAAGGTATTCATATTACAAATCTTACTAGAACTGCTCGTTTTTTATCAGAAGCTTGTGATTTAGTTTTTGATGCAGCAAGTAGAGGAAAACAATTCTTAATTGTTGGTACCAAAAATAAAGTAGCCGATTCAGTAGCATGGGCTGCAATAAGGGCTCGGTGTCATTATGTTAATAAAAAATGGCTTGGTGGTATGTTAACGAATTGGTCCACTACAGAAAAGAGACTTCATAAGTTCAGGGACTTGATAACGGAACAAAGGACAGGGAAACTCAATCGTCTTCCGAAAAGAGATGCAGCTATGTTGAAGAGACAATTATCTCATTTGCAAACATATCTGGGTGGGATTAAATATATGATGGGGTTGCCCGATATTGTAATCATCGTTGATCAGCAAGAAGAATATACGGCCCATCGAGAATGTATCGCTTTGGGAATTCCAACTATTTCTTTTATCGATACAAATTGCGACCCTGACCTTGCGGATATTTCGATTCCGGTGAATGATGACGCTATAGCTTCAATCCGATTAGTTCTTAACAAATTAGTATTTGCTATTTGTGAGGGTCATTTTAGCTATATAAGAAATCTTTGATTTGAATATATTCGATTTCGGAAACCTCATCAATGGATGGAATCCGTTGCTATTCTTGAATGTTAAGAGATAGATATAAAGAGATCTTATTATGAGTAATTGGTATTCACTACGATTCAAATAAGCAAATCGAGAAAGAGACGGTAGAATCAAAATAATTCCCTTAATAAAGTTCTATATTCTGTCAGAGGGCAATATGGATGTTCTATCATGTTCCATCAACACCCTAAAAGGGTTATACTACGATATATCGGGTGTGGAAGTAGGCCAACATTTCTATTGGCAAATAGGGGGTTTACAAGTCCATGCCCAAGTACTTATTACTTCTTGGGTTGTAATTGCTATCTTATTAGGTTCAGCTACTCTAGCTGTTCGAAAGCCACAAACTATTCCGACTGACGGTCAAAATTTCTTCGAATATCTCCTTGAATTCATTCGAGACCTGAGTAAAACTCAGGTTGGAGAAGAATATGGTTCTTGGGTTCCCTTTATTGGAACGATGTTTCTATTTATTTTTGTTTCTAATTGGTCAGGGGCTCTTTTACCTTGGAAAATCATACAGTTACCTCATGGGGAGTTAGCCGCACCCAC